TTCTCGACATGAGTGTTGTATATCGAAAACAATTTCTTCCAAACCTTCATTTTTCTTTTTAAACCGTTTTTCCGTTTTTTATTAACATATGTAGTAGAAAGAGTACATGCTGCGTCTGGACTTCAAACGATTTAGCTTTAACCATATTCCTAGTCCCATCTTATTGGTTAAGAGAGAATCAAAGTTGATTTACCAATGAATCACGAAATGCTATGGTTCTGAAAGAGGATTTCTTAATTTATTCATAAAGTAATTCGCGGGATCATGCACCCTTATAACGTAACGAAAAAAGTGCAGCGGGTTGGATCCCGTTTATTCTTGAAATAAACAACTCGCACACACCCCCTTTCCAAAAAAAATCAATACACCAAGGACTACGCTTAGATTTATTGGATTTGTTGCTAAAATATCGGTATTAAACCCGAAACTCCCGGCGTATGGCCAGTGACCCACGAAAAGGAAAGAATCGGTTACATTTTTCATATGATCTCCTTTTATAGTTATAGATAAAATAGACTAATTCTCTATTTGTCGATTTTTTTTTTAATAATTTTCTCTTCCACCTTAAAAAGGGTTCTATTGAACTAAGAAGGGAAAGGAATAAATCGAGGGGGAAGGACGAAAGTGAATCAGTATAATAATTCCTCATCCTCAAATCATTCCTTCCCTTGGGTTATTGTCCCAACCGAATAAAAGTAATTGTAGTAGTTAATTCTTGATATTAATTCGAAAAAGGAAGCATCAAGCCCAGAATAGAACAATAAGAAAAATACGTATTTTTCTTTTTAGGATTAAGATGAAATATTAAACAAAAGGATTCGCAAATAAAAGCGCTAATGCTACAACTAATCCATAAATTGTTAAAGCTTCCATAAAAGCCAGACTAAGCAATAAAGTCCCTCGTATTTTTCCCTCTGCCTCGGGCTGTCTCGCAATGCCTTCTACAGCTTGACCCGCAGCAGTCCCTTGACCAACCCCGGGTCCAATAGAAGCAAGACCGACGGCCAACCCAGCAGCAATAACAGAAGCGGCAGAAATCAGTGGATTCATGATAAATTCCTCGTACCAAAAAAAATAGTTAATGATACTTAATGATACAAATCAACAAAAAACTATGACTTAATTATTCCATCGTTAAGATTCATCCAGTCGAAGTAACTAAGAGCTCCGAATTGAAGTGAGTTGAAGTGGAAATATAATAATACTATTGAAGATTGAATCATCAGAACTACTTCGATATCTATTTTTTAGTTCCTATCTACGAGTTTTTGTAAATCCATACAACTTTTTCTTTTCTATGTCTTTATTGGTTATGACCCATTCTTCATTTTGTTTTTCTTGATTGAATCTCTTTCTTCATTCAATTATTCAATTCATATTTATAGGCGAAAGGGAACGATTTATATTTCAATCCTTATCGAAATTCACATATACATATAGTAATAGTAAGGCAGATTCGATATATCTTTTAGATATAACATTAGTTCAGATATAACTAATTAATATCTAATCTCACATATACATGTGTTTCTTCTATAACGTAAACCCACTATTTGTATCGTAGATCCAATCGGACTATAGAAATTGTTTTTCCCACCATCCACCAAAGGAAGTTGGAATTCTATTGCATACACCTAGTTCAACCCCCCTCGACTAAACAAACCCTTTCAATTTTATTATTATTATTCAATACTGGGGTGATCAATATAAATATAAATGGATCAATTCATTAATTCGAAGCATTGCCTAGAAATATCAGTCAATACTTGGTTGATCTAAGTTTATGTAATTTAAACTAAATTGAACTTGATTTTCTATTTATATTTTATTTCCTTCCTATATTATGTTAATTTCTGTATTAATTTATTATTCAATTGAATAATAAATTAATATTTGCGTTTGGTCAATGAATTGAATAAAATCGATTGAAATGGAAATCGATTTATAGAGTATCTTTTTTAATCGCCCATCGATATCATAAATCAAATCCATAAAAATTCTTATTCAGATTATGACTCCTAATATTTGAATTGCCTCAAACAAACAAAATAAAAAGAAGATTTTACTCGTAGGGAAGGGGCCAAACATACATTTTAGGAAAAAGATCTTTTAGATCTCTTTCCTTTTTTTTACAATTCCCTAATGTCGTAATCTTTTGTCTATTCTTCGAGTTCTAGATCGTATATACCTTTGTATATGTATACTTAGGCTCTGGCAGTCGACTATCTTGAGCTGCGCATACATATTGCCTTGGACTAAGAAAAAAAGACGATTTCAAAAAAAAGTCAATGATGACCCTCCATGGATTCACCTATATAAGCCGCGGCTAAAGTTGCAAAAATAAGAGCTTGAATACCGCTTGTAAATAATCCAAGGAACATGACAGGTATAGGAACTACTAAAGGTACTAAAGAAACAAGAACAACAACCACTAATTCATCCGCTAGTATATTTCCAAAAAGTCGAAAACTAAGTGATAAGGGTTTTGTGAAATCTTCTA